AAGTATATATAATATAATTATAAGAAATTTATGAATATTTAGCAAATCTAAATTTATGTAAATATTAATTCTTTATTTTTTAGATAATAAATAATATAAATAATATATATATATATATATATACATACGTATAATAAATATATATATATATTATTTATACAAATTAATTTTTTACTAAAATAAATTACATAATAAGTAATAAATCTATAAAATTAGATTTATACCGTATTTTTTAAAAATTTCTTTAAATAATAAAATTAACCCCAAAGATATTTTTAAATAAAAAATTGATTATTAATGAATTGCCTGATAAAAGGGCTACCTTGATAGGGTATATCATATAATTAATAATTATATTCATTAAAATTCATTATATTTAACAGAATTAAACTATTCCTAAAAGTATCAAAAACTTTTGTGCTTCGTACACTAAAATATAATTTTAATTAAATAAATAAAACTTTAATTTAAAAACCATTAAAAAAAGATAAGCTAACTAAGCTTCTGGGTTCATACCCCATTTATAAAGGTTTTAATCCTTTTCTTTTTAATTTTTAAAAATTCATCAAAAATTTTATTTAGCTTAATTTTAATATCAGGAACTATAATTACTATCTCATCTAACTCTTGGTTAGGTGCATGAATAGGATTAGAAATTAATTTATTGTCGTTTATTCCCTTAATAAATGACACAAATAATTTAATAGCAACTGAAGCTTCTTTAAAATATTTTCTAACTCAAGCTTTAGCTTCATCTATTTTATTATTTTCTATTATTTTATCTATGTTAAAAATTAATGTAACTTTTCAATTAAATTTTAATTATATTTATATAATCAATATAATAACTCTTTCAACCCTCTTGTTAAAAAGAGGCTCCGCCCCCTTCCATTTTTGATTTCCAGGAGTAATAGAAGGTTTATCATGAAATAATAATTTAATTTTAATAACCTGACAAAAAATCGCTCCTTTAATATTAATTTCTTATTTTTCTATAAAAATAATATTTTTTGTAGTGATTCTTTTTTCTGTATTAATTGGATCTTTAGGTGGATTAAATCAAACCTCCTTAAAAAAACTAATAGCTTTTTCATCTATTAATCATTTAGGGTGGATAATTGCCGCAATAATTTCTACAGAATCCCTTTGAATAATTTATTTCTTAATATACAGTTTTTTATCTTTAACTATAATTTATTTTTTTAATAATTTTAAAGTATATCATCTAAACCAATTATTTTCTATATTTTTAGAATCAAAATCTGTAAAATTTATTATATTTTTAAACTTACTTTCATTAGGAGGATTACCTCCTTTTTTAGGATTTTTCCCAAAATGAATAGTTATTCAATACTTAACTTTTAATAATCATTTATTTTTAATAGCAATAATAACAATAATAACACTGATTACATTATTTTTTTATTTACGAATTTGTTATTCAGCTTTTATACTAAATTATTATGAAAATAATTGATATACCCAAGTTAATTTAAACACCAATTCAATAAATTTTTATTTTATTATCTCTTTTATTTCTTTATCAGGTTTGATATTTATAAATTTAATTTACTTTTTATTGTAAAATAAATTTTATAAAACAAAAATTATTTTATTAACTTAAAAATTTTAAAAATTATTTTTACTTTTTAATTTTAAGGTTTTAAGTTAATAAAACTAATAGTCTTCAAAGCTATAAATATAAGAAACTAATCTTTTAAGCCTTAGTAATTTTAAAACGATTACTCCTTTAAATTTGCAATTTAATATCATACTTGAATATAAAGCTTTAAATTTTAATTTGATTAAAGAGAATATAATCTCATTTATAGATTTACAATCTATTACTTAAACTTCAGCCATTTAATCGCGACAGTGATTATTTTCTACAAATCATAAGGATATTGGAACACTTTACTTTATTTTTGGTGCTTGAGCAGGAATAGTTGGAACTTCTCTTAGAATTCTTATTCGAGCAGAATTAGGTCACCCAGGGGCTTTAATTGGGGATGACCAAATTTATAATGTTATTGTAACAGCCCATGCATTTGTAATAATTTTTTTTATAGTTATACCTATTATAATTGGAGGCTTTGGAAATTGATTAGTACCTCTAATGCTAGGAGCTCCTGATATAGCTTTTCCTCGAATAAATAATATAAGATTTTGAATACTACCTCCTTCATTAACCCTCCTCTTAGCTAGTAGTATAGTAGAAAACGGAGCTGGTACAGGATGAACTGTTTATCCCCCTCTCTCAGCAGGAATCGCTCATGGTGGGGCATCAGTAGATTTAGCAATTTTTTCACTACATTTAGCAGGTATTTCTTCAATTTTAGGAGCAGTAAATTTTATTACAACAGTAATTAATATGCGTTCAACAGGGATTACTTTTGATCGAATGCCTCTATTTGTATGATCTGTTGTAATTACAGCTATTTTATTATTATTATCTCTCCCAGTTTTAGCTGGAGCTATTACTATACTTTTAACAGACCGAAATTTAAATACTTCATTCTTTGACCCTGCGGGAGGAGGAGATCCTATCTTATACCAACATTTATTTTGATTTTTTGGTCACCCAGAAGTTTATATTTTAATTCTACCAGGGTTTGGAATAATTTCTCATATTATTAGCCAAGAATGTGGGAAAAAAGAAACATTTGGTTCTTTAGGGATAATCTATGCAATATTAGCTATTGGTTTATTAGGATTTATTGTATGAGCCCACCACATATTTACTGTAGGTATAGATGTAGACACTCGAGCATACTTCACATCAGCCACTATAATTATTGCTGTTCCTACGGGAATTAAAATTTTTAGTTGATTAGCTACCTTACACGGAACACAAATATCTTATTCTCCCGCTCTTCTTTGAGCTCTAGGATTTGTATTTTTATTTACAGTAGGAGGTTTAACAGGAGTAGTATTAGCAAATTCTTCATTAGATATTATTTTACATGATACTTATTATGTTGTAGCTCACTTTCACTATGTATTATCTATAGGGGCGGTATTTGCAATTATAGCTGGATTTATTCATTGATATCCCTTATTTACAGGATTAACTATAAACCCTTTATGATTAAAAAGACAATTTGTAATTATATTTATTGGAGTAAATTTAACATTTTTTCCTCAACATTTCTTAGGATTAGCTGGAATACCCCGACGATACTCTGATTACCCCGATGCTTATACAGCATGAAATATTGTGTCAACTATTGGATCTTCAATTTCTCTTTTAGGAATTTTATTTTTCTTATTTATTATTTGAGAAAGAATAATCAGCCAACGACAAGTAATTTACCCCCTTCAATTAAATTCATCAATTGAATGATATCAAAATATTCCTCCAGCAGAACATAGCTATTCTGAATTGCCGCTTTTAACTAATTTCTAATATGGCAGATTAGTGCAATGGATTTAAGCTCCTTATATAAAGTATTTCACTTTTATTAGAATTATTCTACAAATGTCAACATGAGCAAATTTAGGGTTTCAAGATAGAGCCTCACCTCTTATAGAACAATTAATTTTTTTTCACGATCACGCTCTATTAATTCTTATTATAATTACCATATTAGTAGGATACCTAATAGTTATACTTTGTTTCAATAGTTATACAAATCGATTCTTATTACATGGACAAACAATCGAAATCATCTGAACAATTCTCCCTGCCATTGTACTATTATTTATTGCTCTTCCTTCTCTTCGTCTTCTATATTTACTAGATGAAATTAATGAACCTTTAATTACCTTAAAATCAATTGGACATCAATGGTACTGAAGCTATGAATACTCAGATTTTTTAGATATAGAATTTGATTCATACATAATTCCTACAAATGAATTAACTGAAGATAGATTTCGTTTATTAGATGTAGATAATCGAATTGTACTACCTATAAATTCACAAATTCGAATTTTAGTAACTGCTGCTGATGTTATTCATTCATGAACAATTCCCGCTTTAGGGGTAAAGGTTGATGGAACCCCAGGACGATTAAATCAAACTAATTTCTTAATTAATCGTCCAGGATTATTTTTTGGGCAATGTTCTGAAATTTGTGGAGCTAATCATAGTTTTATACCCATTGTAATTGAAAGAGTACCAACTAATTTTTTTATTAAATGAATTTCTGCCAATATTAACTCATTAGATGACTGAAAGCAAGTAATGGTCTCTTAAACCACACAATAGTAAATTAGCAATTACTTCTAGTGAATAGTTAGTTATATATATAAGTATATGTATGTATATATATATATATATATATATATATATAWATATATATATATATATATATATAAAATATATATGTGTGTATATAAGTGTGTATATATATATATATATATATATATATGTGTATATATATAAATATATATGTATGTATATATATATATATGTATATATGTACACATGTATGTATGTATATATATATATATATGTATATATGTGTGTGTATATGTCTATATTTTAAAATCTCTATTTTAATAAATATAATAATTTAAAAAATTAGTTAAACAAAATAACATTAACTTGTCAAGTTAAAATTATCAATCTTTATGATATTTTTTAATTCCACAAATAGCCCCGATTGGTTGATTAAGTCTATTTATTATATTTACAATAGCTTTTATTCTATTTAGAATAATAAATTATTATTCGTTTTTACCTCCCACACCTAATACTTCTGAATTAAAAACATCTAATTTTAATTCTTTTAATTGAAAATGATAACAAATTTATTTTCTGTTTTTGACCCTTCTTCAAGTTTATTTAATTTATCTTTAAATTGAGTAAGAACTTTTCTAGGGTTACTTTTAATCCCTACGACTTATTGATTTATACCCTCACGTTACCAAATTATTTGAAATAACGTTTTAACAACATTACACAAAGAATTTAAAACCTTATTAGGGCCAACTGGTCATAATGGAAGTTCATTTATTTTTGTGTCTCTATTTTCTTTAATTGTGTTTAATAATTTTATAGGATTATTCCCTTACATTTTTACTAGAACAAGTCATATAACTTTAACATTAGCTTTAGCTCTTCCTCTTTGATTAAGTTTTATAATTTATGGGTGAATTAACCACACACAACATATATTTGCTCATTTAGTGCCACAGGGAACACCCGCAGTATTAATGCCTTTTATAGTATGCATTGAAACAATTAGAAATATTATTCGACCTGGAACATTAGCAGTTCGATTGGCAGCAAATATAATTGCAGGACATTTACTATTAACTTTATTAGGAAATACAGGATCTTCTTTGTCTTATGTAATAGTTATCTTATTATTAGTCGCTCAAATTGCCCTATTAGTTCTTGAATCTGCAGTTGCTATTATTCAATCTTATGTGTTTGCTGTTTTAAGAACACTTTACTCTAGAGAAGTTAATTAAATAATACCAATGTCAACTCACTCAAATCACCCTTTTCATTTAGTTGATTATAGCCCATGACCTCTTACAGGAGCTATTGGAGCTATAACTACAGTTTCTGGACTAGTTAGATGATTTCATCAATATAGAATAACTCTTTTAATGTTAGGTTTAACAATTACAACCCTAACAATATATCAATGATGACGAGATATCTCTCGTGAAGGAACTTTTCAAGGTCTTCATACTTTTCCTGTAACTATTGGCTTACGGTGAGGAATAATTTTATTTATTGTTTCAGAAGTACTTTTTTTTGTCTCTTTCTTTTGAGCCTTTTTTCATAGAAGTTTATCCCCAGCAATTGAATTAGGGGCTTCATGGCCACCAGCAGGAATTATCCCCTTTAACCCCTTTCAAATTCCTCTTTTAAATACTGCTATTTTATTAGCCTCAGGTGTAACTGTCACATGAGCTCACCATAGTTTAATAGAAAAAAATCATTCTCAAGCAACTCAGGGACTATTTTTTACAGTTTTATTAGGTATTTATTTTACAATATTACAAGCTTATGAGTATATTGAAGCCCCATTTACAATTGCAGATGCTGTTTATGGCTCAACGTTTTATGTAGCTACAGGATTTCATGGACTTCATGTACTAATTGGAACAACTTTTTTATTAATTTGTTTATTACGACATTTAAATAATCATTTCTCTAATGCTCATCACTTCGGATTTGAAGCAGCTGCTTGATATTGACATTTCGTAGATATTGTTTGACTTTTTTTATATGTAAGCATTTACTGATGAGGAGGTTAATTTATTTATATAGTATAATTAGTATATTTGACTTCCAATCATAAGGTCTATTATTAAATAGTATAAATAATTTTTTCAATTTTATCTATAGGCTTAATTATTATAACAATTTCATTTATTGTAATGCTATTAGCATCAATTCTTTCAAAAAAAACAATTATTGACCGAGAAAAAAGATCTCCTTTTGAATGTGGATTTGACCCAAAATCATCTTCACGGCTACCATTTTCTCTTCGATTCTTTTTAATTGCAATTATTTTTTTAATTTTTGATGTAGAAATTGCTCTTATTCTCCCTATAATTTTAATTTTTAAAATTTCTAATTGAATAGTTTGAACAACAACTAGAATAATTTTTATCTTAATTCTTTTGCTAGGGCTCTACCACGAATGAAATCAAGGAGCTCTTAACTGATCAAACTAATATAAAAATTTTATATTTAATTTTAAAAATTAAAATCATTAAATAATAAAAAGGGTTGTAGTTAATTATAACATTTGATTTGCATTCAAAAAGTATTGAGTTTCAATCTACCTTAAAATAAATTGAATATGAAGCGATTTATTGCACTTAGTTTCGACCTAACCTTAGATAAAAAATATCCTTATTCTAATTAAATAAACTTAATTGAAGCCAAAAAGAGGCTTATCACTGTTAATGATATAATTGAAAAATTTAGTTCCAATTAAGGAAATATGGAGGTCCAAGAAAAAGCTGCTAACTTTTTTCTTTAATGGTTAAAATCCATTTATATTTCTATTTATATAGTTTAATAACCAAAACTCTACATTTTCATTGTAAAAATAAAGAAACTCTTTTATAAATTACGTAAATAAATTACATAAATAAAATATAAATTAATTATTCAAAGATTTCAATAATCTCCCTAACATCTTCAGTGTTATACTCTTATAATAAGCTATTTGAATATAAAAAAATTATAACACCTAATAAAATAAATATTCATAAAATAAAAGATAATAAATAAATTTTTAAATTATTATTTTGCATTAATTGATTAAACCGGGAATAATAAACTAATGTAGAATAAATTTTTTGACCCCCTAAAAATTCTGATCATCCTTGATCAAAACTTTTAATTACTATCCCCCCTAAATTTAAAGGAGTAAAAATTATTCCATATGTAGAAATATAAGGTATAAACCATATCCCCCCTAAAAAATTTCTTAAATTTATAAAAATTAAAGATTTATTAAAAAAAAACAATCGAACATTAGAAATTAAATAGCCAAAAATCCCCCCTATAATACAAACAAATAAAGTTAATATTTTTAATATAAAAGGTAAACAAATTATAAAAGGAGTTGGAAAAATAAATCAATTTAATATTCTCCCCCCAATAATTCTTATAATTAATAAACCAGTTATTCCTCGTAATATAATTCATCCCTCATCGTTTAATAAATTTAAAGCCCCACAATTTAAATCACCCGTTATTGAATAATAAACTAAACGAAATGAATAACAAACTGTTAAACCTGTAGAAAAAAAATATAAAAAAAAACTAAAAAAATTTAGATAAGATAAAGAAACTGTTTCTAAAATCAAATCTTTTGAATAAAACCCGGCTAAAAAAGGCATCCCACATAAAGCTAAATTGGCAACATTTAAACATCTAGAGGTTATAGGTATATGTATCGTAAGCCCCCCTATAAGACGAATATCTTGAGAATTACCCATATTATGAATAATCGCCCCTGCACATATAAATAATAAAGCCTTAAATAAAGCATGTGTCAATAAATGAAAAAAAGCTAATTTATAAAACCCCATAGATAAAATTCTTATTATTAAACCTAATTGACTTAATGTTGAAAGGGCAATAATTTTTTTTAAATCGGACTCAAAATTAGCCCCTAAACCAGCTATAAATATGGTTAATCCAGATAATAATAATAATAAATTTCCTACTCATGAGTCTACTAATAAAATATTAAACCGAATTAATAAATAAACCCCAGCAGTTACTAAAGTAGAAGAATGAACTAATGCCGAAACTGGAGTAGGAGCTGCTATAGCCGCAGGTAACCATGAAGAAAAAGGAATCTGTGCTCTTTTTGTTATAGCAGCTAAAACTACTAAAGCCCCAATTAATATTATTTCTCTATCAAACTTAGCTATTTCTAAATAAAAAATATAATTTCAACTCCCATAATTTAATATTCAAGCAATAGCTAAAAGTAATGCAACATCTCCAATTCGATTAGATAAAGCAGTTAATATCCCTGCATTAAATGATTTAACATTTTGGAAATAAATTACTAAACAATAAGACACAAGACCTAAACCATCTCACCCCAATAAAATTCTAATTAAATTAGGTCTGATAATCAATATTATTATAGAAAAAACAAATATCAAAACCAATATAATAAATCGATTAATATTTATATCTCCAGATATGTATTCTTTTCTATAAAAAATTACTAATGATGAAATTAATAAAACAAAAGATATAAACATTAATCTCATTCAATCAAATAAAAAAGTTATAACAATACTTGAAGAATTTAATGAAACAATTTCTCATTCAATAAAAACTCTTAAATCAGCCAATAAAAAATTAATTCTATGAATAAATAAAAATATTCTTAAAGAAAATAAAAATATAAAGCTAATTGAGCAAATAGAAATATATTTCACGATTTAAAATGAATAAATTCATATCTTTGACACCACAAATCAATATTTTAATAAACTATTTAAATATAATCATAATATACATGAATCTCTTTTTAAAATTAATAAATTTAAAGGAAATCAGTGTAAAAATAATAATAAATATTCTCGGTTTAACCCCCCAGAAATTGAATAAAGACCCGAATAAAGTTTTCCATGTTGACTATAAGAATATAAATACAATGTATAAGCAGCTCTAAAAAAAGATAAAAGAGATAATATAATTATAGAAATTCATGATCATCTAACAATTCTATTTAACAAACTAATTTCCCCCAATAAATTTAATGTAGGAGGAGCAGCCATATTTCTAGAACTTAACAAAAATCATCACAAAGTTATTCTAGGTATAAAATTTAATAACCCCTTATTAATTAATAATCTTCGTCTACCCAATCGCTCATAAGAAATATTTGCTAAACAAAATAATCCTGATGAACACAGCCCATGAGCAATTATTAAGGTATAAGAACCTGAAAATCCTCAATATGTTAAAGTTATTAGACCTCTTAAAACAATCCCTATATGAGCAACTGAAGAATAAGCAATTAAAGCTTTTAAATCTGTTTGCCGCAAACATATAAATCTTACTAAAACACCACCTACTAAACTAATTCTAACTCAAATATAATTAAATTTTAAACCTCTTAATTGTAAAAAAGAAAAAACTCGCAATAATCCATAACCCCCTAATTTTAATATAATACCAGCTAAAATTATAGAACCTGAGACTGGAGCTTCTACGTGAGCTTTTGGTAACCACAAATGAGTTAAAAATATCGGTATTTTTACCAAAAATGCAATAATTATTCCAATATAAATTAATTGATAATTAAAATTTATTCCTAGTATTAAATAAAAATTTATAGTATTTAATTTATTATAAAGATAAAAAATAGCCACTAATATGGGCAATGAAGCTAATAAAGTATAAAATAATAAATATACCCCTGCTTGTAAGCGCTCTGGTTGATAACCCCACCCTAAAATTAAAAATATAGTTGGAATTAAACTTCTTTCAAAAAATAAATAAAACAAAAATAAATTTATTCTTCTAAAAGTTAAATATAAAAATAATAATAGAAATAAAATATTTAATAAAAATAACTTTCTATAATTATTATATTTATAAGTAGATTCACTCGCTATTAACATTAAAGAACAAATTCATAAGCTTAATAAAATTATACCATAAGAAATTATATCGCACCCTATAAAATATCTTAAATTTATTCAATAATTTCTATAAAAATTCAATATAATAAATATAAATCTTAATAAAAATAATATATTTTGCACCATTCAAAATATATTATTTAATAAACACACTGGAATTAATAAAACTAATATAAATAAAAATTTTAACATTGTAAAACTCTAAATGATTGAAAATAATCATTTCCATGTGTGCGAATTATAGAAACTAAAATAGATAACCCTAAAGCTCCCTCACATACTCTAAAAGTTAAAAACATTATACTAAAAAATATTTCATAATTCATTCTAACTAAATAAATAAATAAGAATAAAAACAATCTCAATACAATAAATTCTAAACTTAATAATATAGATAATAAATGCTTTCGATTAGAAACAAAAACAATTAAACCCATTACTATTATAACAATTGGTAGGCTTCAATATATATATATTATCATTAGTTAAGTTTTAATAGTTTAATAAAAACATTGGTCTTGTAAATCAAAAATAAAAAATTATTTTTTTTAAAACTTCAAGAGAAAAGAATTTCTTTTTCATTAATCCCCAAAATTAATATTTTAAATAAACTACCTCTTGATATTATTCAAATCATATATGTCATTTCTATAATTACAAGAATTATTTTTTTACAAATAAATCACCCATTAGCCATAGGGATAATATTATTAACCCAAACATTTTTTATTTGTATTTTAACGGGGTTGCTAACAAAAACTTTTTGATTTTCTTATGTATTATTTTTAATTTTTTTGGGAGGAATATTAGTTTTATTTATTTATGTAACTTCTCTCGCATCAAATGAAATATTTTCTATTTCTATGAATCTTTTTGTATTCTCAGTAACAACTTTAATAATTAGAGTAATTTTTATTTTAGTTAGAGATAAATCTATTATTTCCATATTTTCTTTAAACTTAGAAATATTAGAATTAAATAATTTATCTTCTTATTTAAATGAGAATATTTTAAATTTAAATAAATTATACAATTTCCCAACAAATTTAATTACTATTTTACTTATTAATTACTTATTAATTACATTAATTGCTATTGTAAAAGTAACAAATGTGTTTTATGGACCTTTACGTTTAATAAATTAAATATAACAAATGAATAAACCTTTACGAACAAGACACCCCCTTTTTAAAATTGCTAATAATGCTTTAGTTGATTTACCTGCACCTATTAATATTTCAGCATGATGAAATTTTGGTTCATTATTAGGTTTATGTTTAATTATTCAAATTATTACAGGCCTATTCTTAGCTATACACTACACTGCAGATATTAGAATAGCTTTTAATAGAGTAACACATATTTGTCGAGATGTAAATTATGGATGATTATTACGAACGTTACATGCTAACGGTGCATCATTTTTTTTTATTTGTTTATATTTACATGTAGGACGAGGAATGTATTATAGATCATATTTATATACCCCAACTTGATTAGTGGGGGTAATTCTTCTCTTTTTAGTTATAGGGACTGCTTTCATAGGATATGTACTACCATGAGGACAAATATCTTTCTGAGGAGCAACTGTAATTACTAACCTACTATCCGCCGTGCCTTATTTAGGAATTGATTTAGTACAATGAGTTTGAGGAGGATTTGCAGTAGACAATGCAACATTAACTCGATTTTTTACATTTCATTTTATTTTACCTTTTATTGTTGCTGCTATAACAATAATTCATTTATTATTTTTACACCAAACAGGATCAAATAACCCCTTAGGAATTAATTCTAATGTAGATAAAATTCCATTCCATCCTTATTTTACATTTAAGGATATTGTTGGATTTATTATTATAATAGCGGGATTAACTATACTTACTTTAACAAATCCTTATTTATTGGGAGACCCTGATAATTTTATCCCAGCTAATCCGCTAGTAACTCCAGTTCATATCCAACCAGAGTGATATTTTTTGTTTGCTTACGCAATTTTACGATCAATTCCTAATAAATTAGGAGGAGTAATTGCATTAGTTTTATCAATTGCTATTTTAATAATTTTACCATTTTCACATTTAGGGAAATTTCGAGGGATTCAATTTTACCCAATTAATCAGATTTTATTTTGAATTATATTTATTACAGTAATTCTTTTAACATGAATTGGAGCCCGACCAGTTGAAAGCCCATATGTTATTTTAGGACAAATTCTTACAGTTGTTTATTTTTCATATTATATCATCAACCCATTAGTCTCTAAGTGATGAGATAATTTACTTAATTAGTTAATGAGCTTGAATAAGCATTTGTTTTGAAAACATAAGATAGAAAAGTAAAATTTCTATTAGCTTTACTAAAAAAAATTCATAATATAAAAGATTCATAAAAAATTTTAAATCCAATAAAAAACATCAAATAATTTAATGAAAAAGGTAAAAAACATTTTCAAGCTAAATATATTAATTTATCATAACGAAATCGAGGCAATGTCCCTCGAACTCAAATAAATAAAAAAGAAATAAAAGTTAATTTTAAATAAAATCTTAATCTGTAAATATCACATCCTAAAAAAATTACAGAAAATAATATACTTATAAATAAGATGCTAGCATATTCAGCTAAAAAAATTAATGCAAAGCCCCCTCTTCTATATTCTACATTAAACCCTGAAACTAATTCAGATTCTCCTTCTGCAAAATCAAAAGGAGTTCGATTAGTTTCTGCTAAACAAGATCTAAATCAAACTAATCCTATGGGAAATAAAATAATTAAAAATCAAACATAAGTTTGATAATATATGAAATTAACCATATTATAATTACCAATTAAAAAAACAAAAGATAATAAAATTAAAGCTAAACTAACTTCATAAGAAATAGTTTGAGCAACAGCTCGTAAACCCCCCAATAAAGCATAATTAGAATTTGAAGATCACCCCGCAATTATAACAGTATAAACCCCTAAACTAGTACAACATAAAAAAAATAATAATCCTAAATTAAATGAATATAATTTAATAATTAAAGGTATACATATTCAAACCAATAAAGACAAAAATAATGAAAAAATAGGAGAAAAATAATAAGAAATATAATTTGATAATAACGGATAAGTCTGTTCTTTGGTAAATAATTTAATGGCATCACAAAATGGTTGAGGAATCCCTATTAAACCTACTTTATTAGGACCTTTACGAATTTGAATGTAACCTAAAACTTTTCGCTCTAAAAGAGTAAGAAAAGCAACACCTACTAAAACACAAATAATTAATAACAAACTACCCACTAACAATAATATTAATTCTATATAAAACAAGTACTATTTGTAAATAAAATTACATAAATAAATTCTAAATTTATTGCACTAATCTGCCAAAATAGTTATTTATTATTTAAATTCTTTAGTTTAAAAAATTATTTTTTAAATATTTGGCCCTTTCGTACTAAAATATTTTAAGTTATTAAAGATAGAAACCAACCTGGCTCACGCCGGTTTGAACTCAGATCATGTAAGATTTTAAAAGTCGAACAGACTTAAAATTTAAACTGCTGCGCCTAAAATTATATCTTAATCCAACATCGAGGTCGCAATCTTTTTTATCGATATGAACTCTCCAAAAAAATTACGCTGTTATCCCTAAGGTATCTTAAATTTTTAATCACTAATAATGGATCAATAATTCATAAATAAATGTTTTAAAAATTAAAAGTTAATTAAATTTTAATGTCACCCCAACAAAATAATTTATTTAATCATAATTTAACTAATCTTTATAATTAAAATTAAAAAATTATCAAGATCTATAGGGTCTTCTCGTCTTTTAAAAAAATTTTAGCTTTTTAACTAAAAAATAAAGTTTTATTTTAATTTTTTATGAAACAGTTTATATCTCGTCCAACCATTCATACAAGCCTCCAATTAAAAGACTAATGACTATGCTACCTTTGCACAGTTAGAATACTGCGGCCATTTAAAATTTCAGTGGGCAGGTCAGACTTTAAATTTATTTCTAAAAGACATGTTTTTGTTAAACAGGCGGATATAAAATTTTTGCCGAATTCTTTATAAAAACTTTTCATTTTAAATTATTTTTACATAAATAATATACTAATTATATCATTATTATTTTATTATTAAAATTCTAATAAACATTTTAATAAATATTTAAAATAAAAGTAAATAATATTAAATTTAAAATAAATTATAACATACTTATTAATAATTGCTAATTTTAAGCATACATTTTATAAAATTATTTCTAAATATTTTTAAATTTTTATTTTATAGCTTATCCCATAAAATAATAATTTTTTTAAATATAAATTTATAAAATTAAATTTATATAAAAAAAATCTAAATTAAATTTATTTCTTAAAAAACTAGATACCTTTAAAATCGAATAACATTTCATTTCTAATAAACTATTCATAATAATATTGTTACATTAACTATTATAATTTATTAAATCTTTTAAAATCGAGAAAAATAAATTATTTATATTTTTTATTTAATAAACCCTGACACACAAGGTACAATAAATTAAATTTTCTTTTTTAATAAAAATTTTTCAAATTATTTCAATATTCTTTTACAATACTAATATACTATTATTAAAATTATTTTTTCTTTAAACAATAATAAAACAATAATTTTTATAATTATTTTTAATAAATTAAATAACTATTAAAAAAAATTAATAAATAAAAATTAATCAATTTATATTGATTTGCACAAAAATCTTTTCAATGTAAATGAAATACTTTTCTAAATAAGCTTTAAATTGTCATTCTAGAAACACTTTCCAGTACTTCTACTATGTTACGACTTATCTTACTTTAAAAATAAGAGCGACGGGCGATGTGTGCATATTTTAGAGCTAAAATCAAAAATTCTATCTTTAAATTTTTACTTTCAAATCCGCCTTCAATAAAATAAATTTCAATTTTAAATCCGTTTAAATAAATTTATTGTAACTCATTATTTCTTAATTATAAGCTGCACCTTGACCTGACATTAATTTTTATAAAAAAAAATTGAAAATTATTATTCTTATAAAATATTCAATAACGGCGGTATACAAACTAATATACAAAATCAAGTTAGGTCCAACGTGGATTATCGATTACAAAACAAGTTCCTCTGAATAGACTAAAATACCGCCAAATTTTTTAAGTTTCAAGAACATAACTATTACTACTCTAACATATTAAATTACATTTTTAAATAATAGGGTATCTAATCCTAGTTTAAATTTAAAATTTCTAAGCTTCAATTATTTTTTTAATAAAAATATTATAAATTTAAAATTTCACTTAATAAAATTATTAATATTTTTTAATAATTTAAATTTAACTTTTGCTAATAAAATTTATTTGTATATTTTGTATAACCGCGGCTGCTGGCACAAAATTAACCTATACTATTTAAAATTATTATTTCTAAATTTCTTTAATAAAATAATATTAATTACTGCGAATAAATTATATAAAAACTAATCTTTTAGATTAATTATTATTCTCACAAAAATTTACATATAAAATAAACTAATAATAAATTATTAAGCCAAAATAAAACTTTTAATTAAAATAATCACAAATTAATTATTTAATTTAAAAACAATAAAAACCACACATAAATAATATAAAATTATATAGCTTTTATAGATAAATAAAAATATAAATAAATAATATATTCTAAATATTTATTTTTACGCGCGAACAATAAAATAAATCTATAAAAATATTTTAATAATGTCAAATTTAAAATTAAAAAATTTTTAAAATATTATAAATAAAAATAAAAATAAATAATATATTTTAATAATATTTTTAATTTATAAAAAGTAAAAATTTATTTATAAAAAAATATTGCATCAACCACAAATTGAAAATTATATTGTCTTTAAAAATAAATAAAAATATAAGTAAATAACATATTTTAATAATCTTTTTTTCCCTGCAACCTATAAAAATTTATTTATAAAAAAAATATTTTACCAGTATTAAATTAAAAATAATCCCTTAATTATTAATAATTTAATTAATATTTTAATAAATTAATTATTTTTTAATTTGATAATTAAAAATATACATTAATAATATAAAACTATATAGCTTTTATAAATAAATAAAAATATAAATAAATAATATATTTTAAATATTTATTTTTTACGCGCGAACAATAAAATAAATCTATAAAAATATTTTAATAATGTCAAATTTAAAATTAAAAAATTTTTAAAATATTATAAATAAAAATAAAAATAAATAATATATTTTAATAATATTTTTAATTTATAAAAAGTAAAAATTTATTTATAAAAAAATATTGCATCAACCACAAATTGAAAATTATA